GTATTACGTAGCTTAATAACAAAGCATAGTGCTGAAGCCACTAAAATGAGCTAATGCTCCAAATACACCCTCGAAAGAGGGCAAACAAAACTGGCCCCCAAAACCAGCATTTTAATTAAATTATCTTCTGTCCTGGCTTCTCCAAAAATTTTAAACCCACACTTCCAAGCAGGCCAACATATTTTACTTGTATCAAACTTCATTTTAACAGGAGCTGCCCTAGAAAAACAAACTGTTTGATCAAACAAACAAACGTTCATTTATTAACCAAAAACAAGTCTAAAACAAAACACATAATTAATATCCTATGTTTAAAGCACACACAGCCAATGCTCTACTTTAAACACTAACAAACATCAAACATCATTTCAATAATGCAACCAACCAAATGTATTACGTAGCTTAATAACAAAGCATAGTGCTGAAGCCACTAAAATGAGCTAATGCTCCAAATACACCCTCAAAAGAGGGCAAGCCCAAAACTGGTCCCCAAAACCAGCATTTTAATTAAATTATCTTCTGTCCTGGCTTCTCCAAAAATTTTAAACAATATGTTCCTAATATACATATGTATATATAACATATAGTGTTTTTCCTCATATATATTATACATATACATATTATTATATTCTATAAGACATATTTATGTTTATAGTACATTATATTCTTTCCCTCACGTCTAATAAGCATGTAACACTCTCCAAGACAGACAAATTCCTTGAAGCTAGTATCAGGTGATTTATTAATCTGGCTTCTCACGAGAGACCACCAACCCGCCATCATAAGGCTTCCTATTACCAGTCTCGTGGCTCCTTTAACTAAGTTACCGCTAAGCTATGACCTTTCCAAGACCTCTGGTTCCTATCTCAGGCACCTAAAACTCTACCCCGCATAGAATGTTTTTTCCAAGACCTCTGATTGATGAGTGTGCTGCATCTCACCCGTGACCAGACATTCCTTGGCTCTCCCGGCATCTGGTATTTTTTTTATCTCTTTCCCTTCAGCCTCATTTCAAAGTGATATTAATGACACCAATTGTTGAAGGTCCATACTATGAACTGTCCTTTGCCCACAACTCCCAAGCGGAGCGATATCTTTTCATGCTCAGTAGACATATTTTACTTGTATCAAACTTCATTTTAACAGGAACTACTCTAGAAAAACAAACTGTTTGATCAAACAAACAAACGTTCATTTATTAACCAAAAACAAGTCTAAAACAAAACACATAATTAATATCATATGTTTAAAGCACACACAGCCAATGCTCTACTTTAAACACTGACAAACATCAAACATCATTTCAATAATGCAACCAACCAAATGTATTACGTAGCTTAATAACAAAGCATAGTGCTAAAGCCACTAAAATGAGCTAACGCTCCAAATACACCCTAAAAACGACATTAAATAGCATGCATATTATGGTGTATCATATATATACATGATTTATCATATTTAATATCATATATTTAACGACATTAAATAGCATGCATATTATGGTGTATCATATATATACATGATTTATCATATTTAATATCATATATTTAACGACATTAAATAGCATGCATATTATGATATATATATATCAAACATCAAAAATATTTGGGTGTCACACAGCCAAACTACTCCACCCAACATATTAACCAAACCAAGCATAGTGCTTCAGTCACTAATTACAATGACACTTAACGTTTTGGTCCTAGACTTACTGCTATTTGTAAACAAGTCTATACATGCAAGCCTCAACATTCCCGTGAAATACGCCTATAAAACAAAGTGTAAACAGAGCTGACATCAGGGTGACCCCCTAAGACGCCAAGCCCCGCCACATCCACACGGACATGCAGCAGTAATTAACATTTAACAATGAGCCAAGCTCGATTAAGCTATGATCAATTAGAGTCGGCAAATCTCTGTGCCAGCCGCCGCGGTTATACAGAAGACCCAAAATAGCATGACCGGCAAAAAAATGACTAAAATTTAATCCAACCAACAAATAAGAAGAACACAAAATTGGACCGTTAAACAGCACCTACAATAATACCAAAACAATCTTATATTAAGGACATTTGACTCATCAAAACCAGGGTACAAACTAGGATTAGATACCCTACTATGCCTGGAAATAAACAACACTGCCAAAAAAGTACAAACATTAGTTCAAAACTTAAAAGACCTGGCGGTGTCCAAAATCAACCTAGAGGAGCTTGTTATATAATCGATAATCCACGTTAAACCTTACCTACTCTGGCAAATCCAGCCTATATACCGCCGTCGACAGCCCATTTTTCTAAAAATAGAGCAACTTAGGTTCCCCCTAAAACGACAGGCCAAGGCGTAGCTTATGAGAAGGACAATAATGGGCTACACTACTACACAACAACAAAACTTCACTGAAATACAGTCGCACGAAGAAGAATTTAGCAGTAAGAAGAATAAGAGCGTTCTACTGAACCAGGACATTGGACACGCACACACCGCCCGTCACCCTCACCATAGTCTTATAGGAGAGGAAAGTCGTAACATGGTAAGCGTACCAGAAGGTGTGCTTGGAAGCAAAAAGTAGCTTACGACTAAAGCACCCGACTTACAAACGGAAGACGTCCTATTATACCTTTTTGAGCAAACAATTTAGCCCAACCAACATCACAAAACAACAGAACAACACACTAAAACATTCTAAAAGACTAGTAGCTGAGAGCAAACTTCAAAACTGACGCAATAGAGATTAGTACTGTGAAGGAACATTGAAAGATCAATATTACATCAAGCACAAAAAAGCAGAGATAACACCACGTACCTATTGCATCATTGTCCAGCCAGTCTCACTCAGACAAGAAGCCCTCCCGCCTGATACCCCGAATGTAAGTGAGCTATTCTCAAGCAGTTTAATAGAACTAACTCATTTCTGTTGCAAAAGAATGAGAAGACTCGAGAATAGAGGCGAAAAACCAAACGAACTTACCGATAGCTGGTTGCCTGATTAATGAATTTAAGTTCAGCCTCGGAGTATAAGCATAAAACATAATGAGCCCTTCCAACCGAGACATAGTCAATAAAGGTACAGCTCTATTGACCTAGGCTACAACCTAAAATGGAGAGAAAGCACAAAATATTAACCAGTTGGCCTTAAAACAGCCACCACTAAATATTACGTCATAGTAACACCATTCCAAAAATATAACAACATAAACCAACCTCCCACCTCCAACCAGGCCATTCTATAAGACTATAGAAGAAACCCTGCTAGAACTAGTAACATGAAATTTTCTCTAAAGATAAAAGCCCAACATATTCAGAAAATATGAAAAACAATTCACACTTCATAAAAAAACTGTAGACCCAACACAGGATTATTTTACAGAAGACAAAAGTCTTCAAAAGGAACTCGGCAATCAATCTTTCCAACTGTTTACCAAAAACATAGCCATTAGCCTAACAAGTATTAAAGGTAATGCCTGCCCAGTGAGGGAAACCTTAAACGGCCGCGATAACCCGTGCAAAGGTAGCGCAATCACTTGTCTTCTAAATAAAGACCTGTATGAATGGCCACATGAGAAAGAAACTGTCTCTTGAAGACAGTCGGTGAAACTGATCTACCTGTACAAAAGCAGGTATGCCAAAACAAGACAAAAAGACCCTGTGAAACTTTAAATTCCCATCAAATATATGATGTTAATTTTAAGTTGGGGCAACTTAAGAGAAACAAAACCTCTACACCACCACCAGATCAACAAATCTACTGGACAAACCATACGACCCAGTACTACTGATCCATGGACCAAGCTACTCCAGGGATAACAGCGCTACATTCTTGAAGAGTTCTTATCAACAAGAATACCTACGACCTCGATGTTGGATCAGGATACCCAAGTGGTGAAGAAGCTACTAACGGTTCGTTTGTTCAACGATTAAAATCCTACGCGATCTGAGTTCAGACCGGAGTAATCCAGGTCGGTCTATATCTGTTTTACCGCTCCCTCTAGTACGAAAGGACCGATGAAGCAGGACCAATTCTGAAGGAAAGTCCTTCATATAACGCACTGAAAAACCTCAAGTGCAAAACATGCGCCTAGGCAACACAATCCTAGGCAAGAATTACCGTTTGGTGTGGCAGAGCCAGGCAAATGCAAAAGACCTAAAACCTTTAATCAGACGTCCAAATCGTCTCACCAATAATTAAAGCACCCCAAATAATAAACTTACTAACAATAATTATTACCACCTTAGTAGCTATTGCTTTTTTGACTCTTCTAGAACGGAAAATCATTAGCTCTGCACAACAACGAAAAGGCCCAAACACCGTCGGACCAATTGGTCTGCTACAACCTGTAGCAGACGGAATCAAACTATTTGTAAAAGAACCCATTCATCCCACACTCTCATCAAAAACCATATTTATCCTCTCCCCAACACTAGCCTTAACACTAGCAATATTAATATGAACAACAATTCCAATGCCCCACCCCCTAATAAATATTAATCTTGGCTTATTGTTATTAATAGCTCTTTCAAGCATATCTGTGTATACCATCATATGATCAGGATGAGCATCTAATTCAAAATATGCATTAATTGGGGCACTACGCGCCATTGCACAAACAATTTCCTATGAAGTAACACTAGGGCTAATTCTAATATGCATGGCAACTCAAACAGGGGGCTATACAATACAACTATTTTTAAAAGCCCAAGAAAAAACATGGCTCGTACTAATATCTTGTCCGCTAGCTATAATATGGTTTGTCTCAACACTAGCCGAAACAAACCGAACCCCCTTTGATCTTACCGAAGGTGAATCAGAGCTAGTATCCGGCTTCAACGTAGAATACGCCAGCGGAATATTCGCCCTATTTTTCCTAGCTGAATATTCAAACATTTTAATTATAAACACACTATCAGTAATTTTATTCTTAAGCCCAATATCACATGAACCAAACATATTTTCAATAAACCTTATAATAAAAACTACAATATTAACCATGGGCTTCATTTGAATTCGAACAACTTACCCGCGATTTCGATATGACCAACTTATACATCTTCTATGAAAACAATTTTTACCAATGACTTTAGCATCCTGTTTATTATACACAATAATGCCTATATCAATCATAGCCCTACCCCCAACAACTCTAAACTAGAGAAAGAGGACTCGAACCTCCATAAAAAAATCCAAAATTTTTTGTACTACCACCTATACTATTCTCTAACTTAAATAGAAGTGTGCCCGAGTCAAGGACTATTTTGATGAAATAGCTACAGAGCATCACAACTCTCACTTCCAATTAGGATCTGCTACATAAGCAGTTGGGCCCATGCCCCAAAAACGGTGTTACACCTCCTAATGCATTACCCCAGCATCCATAACAATTGTTTTTCTAAGCATTACTATTGGTACCATTATAACTATATCAAGTTCTAACTGACTAATGGCCTGAATTGGTTTAGAACTAAACATGTTAGCTATCCTACCAATCATCTCAAAACCAAAAACCACACGAGCATCAGAGGCTACAACCAAATATTTCTTAGCACAAGCAATTGCATCAGCAATAATGCTACTATCAAGCACAATTAATGTTTGACAGACAGGTAATTGAAACATTCTAGAACTTAAAAACAAATTCTCCACAACAATCATAGCTCTATCCTTAATAATAAAAATAGGGGCAGCTCCAATCCACTTCTGACTTCCAGAAGTATTACAAGGCACAACACTACAAACAGCACTACTTATTACAACATGACAAAAAATTGCCCCTGTCACACTAATGTACATAATTTCAAACAATATTCAACCCACTATCTTAGTGTCTGCAGGAATCCTATCAATAATTATTGGCGGACTGGGAGGCATTAACCAAACACAACTACGAAAAATAATGGCCTACTCGTCAATCAACAACCTAGGCTGAACCATTACAATTATAGCCTTTTCCCCAAACATAGCACTCATAAATATCTGCACTTACATTATTATAACCACCCCGATCTTCTTAATAATAACAAATATATCAACAAAAACACTACAAAATCTGTCTACAACATGGACAACCTCCATAACAATAACCCTTTCCATTGCCCTTTTAATACTATCAACCAGCGGTTTACCGCCTTTCACAGGATTTATACCAAAAATACTAATCCTTAATGAACTTATTTCACAAAAACTCACCACACTAGCAACCCTGGCAATCATAACATCACTGATCAGCCTACTATTTTATTTACGAATCGCTTACTTAATCATAATGCTTACACCACCAACAACAACCCCATCATCAGCAAAATGACGAGCCCAAAACCAAAAATCACAACCAATAACAATAATAGTCCCAACAGCACTATTTATTACTCACCTTATCCCAGCAATTCCCTATAGAAAAGCTTAGGATTAAATATTAAACCAGTGGCCTTCAACACCACAAACAAGGGAGGACCCTTAGCTTTTGAAAGACCTATAGGACCTTCTCCTACATCACCTGTATGCAACCCAGATATTTTAATTAAAATAAGGCCTCTAAAACCGGCAGGCCTTGATCCTGCAAAAAATAGTTAACAGCTATTTACCTAAACTAGCAGGCATCAGTTTACAACATACCCAACATAACAATCTTTCTAAGCCTACGAAAGTCTTGCACTCTCAAAACTAAACTTGCAATTTAGTATCATCTCAGGCCTGATAAGAGGAGTCTATCACTCCATAAATGGAATTACAAACCACCGCCTCAATTCAGCCATCTTACCATGTCAACACTAACCCGCTGACTTTTATCAACTAATCACAAAGACATCGGAACACTTTACTTCTTATTCGGCGCCATAGCAGGCTTCACCGGCTCAACAGTTAGCCTTATAATCCGACTACAATTAATTCAGCCAGGTCAATACAACGGAGACACAATATACAACACCTTTATTACACTTCATGCCTTTATTATAATTTTCTTTATAGTAATACCAATTATAATTGGCGGATTTGGCAATTGACTAGTACCGCTAATGCTAGGAGCACCAGACATAGCATTTCCACGAATAAATAACATAAGTTTCTGACTACTACCACCATCATTCTTTTTACTTCTAATGTCATCAAAATTTGGCGACGGAGTAGGAACAGGCTGAACAATCTACCCCCCATTAGCAGGAAACATAACACATTCAAGTCCATCAATAGACATAACCATTTTCGCATTACATCTGGCTGGAGCATCCTCAATTCTGGGGGCAATTAATTTTATTACAACCTGCATCAACATAACCCCACACTCAACAATTCCATACAACTGACCGCTGTTCGTCTGATCCGTATTTTTCACCGCAATCCTACTATTACTAGCCATCCCGGTGTTAGCAGCAGCCATTACTATGCTCCTAACAGACCGAAACCTAAACACAACATTCTTTGATCCCGCCGGAGGGGGAGACCCAATTCTCTTCCAACATCTATTTTGATTCTTTGGCCACCCAGAAGTATATATTCTCATTTTACCCGGATTCGGAATTATTTCACACATCGTCACTCACTATTCAGGAAAAAAAGAACCATTCGGGTACCATAGCATAGTATGGGCTATGCTTGCCATCACCACATTAGGCTTCATTGTATGAGCACATCACATATTTACAGTTGGCCTAGACATCGACACACGAGCATACTTTTCAGCAGCAACAATAACAATTGCAATTCCCACAGGAATTAAAGTTTTTAGCTGAGCCGCTACAATTTTTGGAGGAAAAACTAAATGAAACGTCCCAATATTATGAGCAACCGGATTCATTTATCTGTTTACAATAGGGGGCTTAACAGGGATCATGTTATCAAACTCATCACTAGACACACTTCTACACGATACATATTATGTAGTAGCACACTTTCACTATGTCTTATCAATAGGGGCCGTATTTGCAATTATAGGAGGACTTGTATACTGATTCCCAATATTAACAGGGTTTTCACTCAACCAACGAATAGCAAAAGCCCAATTCTGAGTTATGTTCACAGGGGTAAACATTACATTTTTCCCACAACATATATTAGGACTAGCAGGAATACCACGTCGATATTCTGATTTTCCAGACACCTACACACTATGAAACAGCATTTCATCACTAGGATCAGTTATTTCAATAATTGGCACAATAATGCTAATTGGACTAATCTGAGATGCATTTACAAAAAAACAAAAAACACTAACAACTCAAACTGACAAAAAAGCACAAGAATGAACTCAAGGTTGTCCACCACCAAACCACACCTTTACAACTCCACCAATAGTCACCCCACAAGAAAGAGGGGAATTGAACCCCATAAAAATGGTTTCAAACCAATCGCAATCCATTTTGCTTCTTCCTTCATAGAACTTTAGTATACTACACATTACATGATTCTGTCAGAATCAAAACATAGATGCCCTCTATAAGTTCTAATGTCAGAACCCTCACAAATTTCACTAAACAACGCACTATCCCCAATAATAGAAGAGTTTCTCTACTTTAATGATTATGCCATAACAATGCTACTAATAATTTGGCTTTCAGTAATAGCCACCCTCCTTGCCATTTCAACAACAAAACTCTATGATATTTCCACAAACGATGCTAACCACCTAGAGTTTATATGAACCCTTCTTCCCATCATAGTACTAATATTTATTGCCCTCCCCTCAATGCGAACCCTCTACCTACTAGAAGACCAAAATGCCCCACACCTGACCATTAAAACACTTGGGCACCAATGATATTGAAGCTATGAATATTCAGACTATGAAAATCTGTCATTCGACTCATACATAATCAAAGAACAAAATCTAACAAATGGAGCCCCCCGACTACTAGAAGTAGACAACCGAATAGCAATTCCAATAAAATCTACAGTTCGACTACTGGTATCAGCAGAAGACGTCCTACACTCATGAACCCTTCCAACCCTCGGCATCAAAACAGATGCAGTGCCCGGACGACTAAATCAACTGATCTTTACAACAATACGGCCTGGTGTGTTCTATGGTCAATGCTCAGAAATCTGCGGCACAAACCACAGTTTTATGCCAATCACAGCAGAGTCAATACCAATGAAACAATTTGAAAACTGAATTACCACTCTATTAAACTCACTAGGAAGCTTGCAAAGCACTAGCCTTTTAAGCTAAAGAAGAGAAGGTTTCTCCCAAGTGAGTGCCGCAACTAAATACATCAAATTGATTCCTAACATTTATATGAGCCTGATTAGTTCTGCTGGCCCTAACAGCAAAAACCACAAAAACTAAGCTCACCATAAAGCCTAAAAAACTTGAAAAAAAAATAAACTATGCCCAATGAACTTGACCATGATAACAAACCTATTTAGCCAATTTGAAACACCACAAATATTCGGGACAAAAATAACTTTAATTACACTATTAATTCCACTGATATTAATTCCACAACCAACAAACCGTTTAAGCACTAACCGAACTTACACACTGACAAAGTGAGCATTAAAAGAAATCACAAAACATCTAATAACACCAGCCTCTAAAAACGGACTAAAATGAGCCCCTCTTCTAGCCTCCTTACTACTAATACTATTAACATTAAATATTGTAGGAATATTTCCCTATACATTTACACCAACAACCCAACTTTCCGTAAATATAGCCCTTGCCCTCCCACTTTGATTGGGCACAGTACTAACAGGCCTCCGAACACAACCAACTAAATCTATGGCACATTTTCTGCCAGAAGGAACACCAACTTTATTAATCCCGACCCTCATTATTATCGAGTTTATTAGCCTATTGATTCGTCCAGTCGCCCTAGGCGTCCGACTAACCGCCAATCTAACAGCAGGGCACCTTCTACTTCAACTAATTTCAACAGCTGCCCTCGCCACAATTAAAATAGCCCCAACCCTATTTTTATTACCAACGTTACTCTTAATCTTACTAATAATCTTAGAGTTCGCCGTCGCCATTATCCAAGCCTATGTTTTTACCTTATTAACATGCTTATACTTACAAGAAAATACATATGACCCACCAAATACACCCATTTCATATAGTGACCCCAAGCCCATGGCCAATCTTAAGTGCTATATCAGCATTTACACTAGTCTCCGGACTTGTGACATGAATACATTCAAAAACAACTATCCTAATGAGCCTCGGACTATTTACAATACTACTTACTTCGTATCAATGATGGCGAGACATTGTACGAGAAAGCACATTTCAAGGACATCACACTAAATCCGTACAAAAAGGACTTCGATACGGAATAATTCTGTTTATTTCTTCAGAAGTCTTATTCTTTTTTGGCTTTTTTTGAACCTTTTTCTTTCTCAGCTTCAACCCCACCCACAATATCGGGATACAGTGGCCCCCAAAAGGTATTACTCCACTAAACCCATTTGAAGTTCCACTGCTCAATACAATAGTACTTCTAGCCTCAGGATTCACCGTCACGTGGGCCCACCATTCATTAATAGAAGGAAAACGAAAAAAAACAATCATTGCCCTAATAATAACTATTTTTCTAGGAGCTGGGTTTACTTTTTTACAGGCCATAGAATACCACGAAGCCTCATTCACAATATCCGACGGTGTTTATGGGTCTACCTTCTTCCTAGCAACAGGATTCCATGGACTGCATGTAATAATTGGCACAACATTCCTGATAGTTTGCCTAATACGACAAAACCTATATCATTTTACAACCTCCCACCACTTTGGCTTTGAAGCCGCTGCATGATACTGACACTTTGTAGACATAGTATGAATTTTCCTTTTTACATCAATTTACTGATGAGGCTCATATCACTTTAGTATAATAAATACAAACGACTTCCACTCGTTTAATCTTATAAAATAAGAAGTGATAATTAACCTAATAATAACAATAGCCATTACAACAATAATTCCCCTAATCCTTATTATTTTTAATCACCTAGCACCAAAAACAAGCCCCGACATAGAAAAACTATCTCCATACGAATGTGGCTTTTCCCCTCTAGAAAATGCACGACTTCCATTATCTATTCAATTCTTCTTAATCGCAATCTTTTTCCTACTATTTGACCTTGAAATCGCACTACTTCTTCCAATTCCCTGGGCGTTAAACACCTCAACAACTGCAACAACATGAATACTATTACTTATTTTTCTATTAACACTAGGACTAGCATACGAATGAAGCCAAGGGGCCCTGGACTGAACAAAATTAGAGATTAGTTTAATACAAAACAGCTACCTTCGAACTAGCAATTTTAGGCATACCCTAAATCTCTACGTGATATATGTATATTTTACAACAACTAGTGCTTTTCTACTAAGCTTGCTTGGAATCTCAATAAACCGAGCCCATTTAATGTCCATGCTCCTATGCATAGAATCTATGACTTTAATTTTATTTTTATCAATAGCAACATCCTCAATTAATAACACAAACACCACATCAACCCCTATTATTATAATTGCCCTAGGCGCCTGTGAAGCAAGCGCAGGCCTTACATTAATAACAATTACAACACAAAAAAACACAAATGATCACGTAAAAAACCTAAACTTACTAAAATGCTAAAAATTTTAATCCCAACAATAATATTAATTCCTTCAGCCCTTCTAATTCAACATAAACTTCTATTTACAATCCTAACATCATATTCAATACTAATAACCCTTCTTAGCCTTCAATGACTTTACATGCCAATAATGTTAAACAATATATTTTCCAACCAATACTTATTTATTGATCAAATCTCGGCCCCATTAATTGTTCTATCATATTGACTTCTCCCAATAATAATTATTGCAAGCCAAAATCACCTAAAAACAGAATCAAAACCACGAAAACAAGGATTTCTAATAAACATTGCCATTCTACAAGCACTGTTAGTAATAACCCTGTCGGCAAACAATATAACCTCATTCTACACCCTGTTTGAAGCAACTCTTATCCCCACCCTAATTATTATTACACGATGAGGGTCACAACCAAAACGACTAACAGCAGGAACATATTTCATGTATTATACACTATTGGGCTCGCTCCCATTATTAATTGCAATCTTATTCCTAAATAACCAAGAAAACAGCTCAAACTTCCTAATACTAACCCTGCTTAAACCAAATATTAACCATCACCTTACAAATAATATTTTATGACTAGCCTGTATGACAGCCTTTCTTGTAAAATTACCACTATATGGCATTCACCTTTGACTGCCAAAAGCACATGTAGAAGCACCAATTGCTGGTTCAATAGTACTAGCAGCAGTTCTATTAAAACTTGGCGGGTATGGAATTATCCGTATAACCCCAACAAACATTCCAACCATTTTAATCTACCCAATAATTGCAATAGCCATATGAGGAATTATTATAACAGGACTAACTTGTTTACGAAAAACAGACCTAAAAGCCCTCATTGCCTATTCCTCAGTAGGCCATATAGGGTTAGTAGCCTCCGCCACACTTATTCAAACCCCATGAAGTACCTCAGGAGCAATTATTTTAATAGTTGCTCACGGCTTAACCTCCTCAATACTATTTTGTCTAGCCAACATATTATACGAACGAACAAACACTCGTATATTAATTGCCATACGAGGCATGCACAAAGCCATACCCCTAATAACTTCATATTGACTAATTGCAAGCCTAACTAATTTAGCACTGCCCCCAACAATTAACCTAATTGGAGAAATTCAAATTATGACCACCCTGTTTAATTGGTCTCCCCTTACAATCATAATAACTGCCATAGGAGCAGCTATTACAGCAATCTATACCTTACAAATATTTATAGCCACACAACAAGGACATATGACAAAAGACTCAAAAGAAACTTACCCAGCTCAAACTCGAGAACTACTAATTATAATTTTACATGCGCTGCCAATTCTTTTACTTACATTAAATTTAGAACTAATCTATTAATGCCAGGGTAGTTTAATAAAACATTAGGTCGTGACCCTAACGATAGATACTTTTTCTTCTTGGCCGAAGGGATTCAATAGAACTGCTAACTCTCGCACCTGAAATTAAAACCTCAGACCCTTCAACTTTTAAAGGATAATAGCAATCCTGTGGTCTTAGGAACCATAAATCTTGGTGCAACTCCAAGTAAAAGCTCATGTTAGAACCAATAATAATTACCCTAATTTTAACTTCAATATTACTACTAACATTGCCCCTTTTCTTCAAAAAACTTGAAATAAAAATTACAAAAATTATTAAATTAGCCTTTCTAACCTCACTTCTTCCAATAATACTAATTTTAAAGCATCAAATACAAAACATTAACGTTGACTTTAACCTGCTCAATACAGGAATAACCAACATAACAATAACACTTATAATTAACAAATACTCTATTATATTTTTACCAACAGCCTTATTCGTTACCTGATCAATTATAGAATTCTCAACATGGTACATAACCAATGAACCAACAAAAAAATTTCAAAAACACTTACTAATTTTTTTAATTTCCATACTGATTCTGGCAACAGCAGGGAGCTTTATGCAACTACTCGTTGGATGAGAAGGAGTGGGAATCTTGTCTTTTATGTTAATTAACTGATGGTCTACACGAACTAATGCTAACTCAGCAGCCCTTCAAGCAATTATTTACAACCGAATCGGAGACATCGGCCTAATTTTAGTCATAGCCGTACTACTTTCCACCCTAGGGACATGAGATGTAATGTCAACATTAACACTAAGTACAAAAGACACGCTAATCACCCTAGGCCTAATTATGGCTGCAATCGGGAAATCAGCCCAATTCTTCATGCACATATGACTTCCAGCAGCAATAGAAGGACCGACCCCTGTTTCATCCCTCCTTCATTCCAGCACTATAGTTGTAGCAGGAATTTATATACTAGCACAAATACACCCCATAATAAATACCAAATACTTAACAACAATCTGCCTATGCCTAGGCACTCTTACATCCATTTACTCCGCATTATGTGCTATCGCACAAAACGACATCAAAAAAATCATTGCCTTCTCTACTTCAAGCCAACTAGGTCTTATAATAATCGCAATCGGAATTAACAAGCCAGACCTAGCCATGTTTCACATAATTACTCATGCCACATTCAAATCAACATTATTCCTCTGTGCTGGCTCCATCATTCACAACATACAAAATGAACAAGACATTCGAAAAATAAGCTGTACTAAAAATACATTACCAACAACAACAACCATTATAACTATTAATGGAATTACTCTAGCAGGTACACCATTCTTATCCGGATTTTATTCCAAAGACATAATCATTGAAACCATAATAAGTACCAACATCAACGCTTGAGCCCTTACAACAACACTCCTCTCAACAACCATAACATCAATATACACTACACGAATAATCTTCTATACTACTAAAAAATTCTTTTGTTATAAACCAATCACTGCTCAACAAGAATCAAGCCCACAACAAATATTTCCATTAATTCGCCTTACCCTTGCTGCCACAATGACCGGCACCATATTAATACCAATTTTATCAAACACCCCAGCCTCACTAACTACATTTATAAAAATAACCCCCCTAATAACAATTATTGCAGGAATGTACATAACAACAGAAATAACAACAAAGCTACAAAACACTACAAAAAGTTGAAAATTTATTTCACATTTAGCATTTTTCAAACTACTTCATCGAATCCTCCCACTCAAAGTATTAAAATTTAGTCAAAAACACTCTACCCAACTAACAGACTTAATATGATTAGAAAACACTGGACCTATAGCAATCGATTTACTTAGTACAACCACCTCAAATATCATCTCAATACAAAAAGGACAAATTAAAAAATACTTCACAGTTTTACTAATCACAACAACCATCCTACTACTTATACAAACAACCCTCACTTTGTAAGCCCCAAACGAAACCCAACGAACCAACTCCAACACCACAAACAATGCTAACAATAACCCTATTCCAATAAACAATAAATAATACCCCCCATACGAGTATAACAAGGACACACCAACACAACCCAAGCCCAGACCATATGTGCCAAATGAAACCAACCCCAAAAACTTTCCCACAACAAAAATTAGTACTCCAAAACAAACAACCATAAAACTAAAAAAACGACCTCCTCAAGCCTCTGGATATACATCCCCCGATATAGCAACAGAATAAGCAAACACAACCAACATTCCTCCAAGATAAATTAAAAACAAAATCAAAGCCGAAAAAAAACTTCCCATTTCAGCCACCATAGCACACCCAAACCCAGAAGCCAACACCAATGCTAGCGCACCAAAACACGGAGAAGGATTACATGCAACCCCAACTACCCCCACAAAAAAAGCCAAGCTTACTAATAACACAAAATACATCGTTTTTACTAGCAACTTTAAGCCAGACTTCCGAAATGAAAAATCAACGTTGTAATTCAACTATAAAAACACTTATGACTCACAAAGCACAATCACCCATCATAAAAACAATCAACAACTCACTAATCAACCTTCCAACCCCATCAAATATTTCGGCATTCTGAAATTTTGGATCACTGCTCGGAATAACCCTAATCATCCAACTAGTAACCGGAATTTTTTTAGCCGCTCACTTCACAGCCAGCACAACTATAGCCTTTGACTCCATAATTCACATCCTTCGAGACGTTAACTTCGGCTGACTAATACAAAACATCCATGCAAATGGGGCATCAATATTCTTCCTATGTATTTATATACATATTGGACGCGGAATTTATTACGGCTCATACCTATACAAAAAAACATGAAACATCGGAATTATTTTACTTCTACTAACAATAGCCACTGCATTCATAGGCTACGTACTGCCCTGAGGACAAATATCATTCTGAGCCGCTACCGTCATCACAAGTATAATTTCAACAATTCCATATTTAGGGGACCCCATTATCCAATGAATCTGAGGAGGTTTTGCAGTAAATGAACCAACATTAACTCGATTTTTTACATTTCATGTAATTACTCCATTTATTATTTCCGCTTTCACAGCAATCCACCTAATATTTCTTCACGACACCGGATCAAATAACCCCACAGGCCTCTCATCCACTATTGACATAATCCCATTCCACCCCTACTTTTCTTTCAAAGACCTTCTAGGAATAACAATAATATTAATACTATTCACAATCGTAACTCTATTAATACCAAACCTTCTTGTGGAGTCAGAAAATTTCCGCCAAGCTTCCCCCCTCACCACACCAGCACACATTAAACCAGAATGATATTTTCTATTTGCATACACTATTTTACGATCAATCCCCAACAAACTTGGGGGCACACTAGCCTTAATTGCCTCCATTATAATCCTAGCAATTCTACCAACCACCCACCTATCAAAACAACGAACAATAGCCTTCCGCCCAACCTCACAAATTATATTTTGAACCTTTATTTCAAACATCTTCATTCTTACATGAGTGGGAGGACAACCGGTTCAATACCCAACCATTGAACTTGGCCAAGCAGCATCCATCATTTATTTCAGCATACTAATTGCCCTCATACCGGGAGTCTCAATTTTAGAAAACAAAATTCTTTACCAAAAATGTCCTGATAGCTTAAACATAAAGCATTAGTTTTGTAAACTAAAAATGGATTAATCCTCAGGACCTGGCTTCTCCAAAAATTTTAAACCCACACTTCCAAGCAGGCCAACATATTTTACTTGTATCAAACTTCATTTTAACAGGAGCTGCCCTAGAAAAACAAACTGTTTGATCAAACAAACAAACGTTCATTTATTAACCAAAAACAAGTCTAAAACAAAACACATAATTAATATCCTATGTTTAAAGCACACACAGCCAATGCTCTACTTTAAACACTAACAAACATCAAACATCATTTCAATAATGCAACCAACCAAAT